ATTTATCTTGCCATTCTGGCCAGTGATAGAACAAAAAATAACAAACTGTTTCATTCTTTTTCCGTTAAATCAAACAAAAATGAGCAATTCTAATTCTATAAGGTTGAATAAAAATTCGATTGACCATTTGTTATAATTGCTATGCTTAGTGTGTGACTCGTTAATTTTTCTTTAGAGTTTAGAGTTGGAATTAAAAAAAAATAGACTAAACCCTACTTAAACTTAATAACTATATAAAATAAATAAAAACAAAAATAAAAACAAAATAAACTAATAACCAACTTATTGCTTCGTATTGTCGAGATCCCAAGAAACAGTCACTATATGAGATGAGTGGATCAATCATATAGTTGCAGCAACTGCAACTAAAATCTTTTCCATAAAAAATCTGATTATGGGTTGTGAAACAAAAATAAAGGGATGTGGATAAATGGAAGGATGATAGAAAGAGAGAACAAAAATATCAATGATATATGATTCCAATATGTATGGTCTATGAATTACCTCATAAAGGCAATGTGATAAAGCATCAATACTGAATGAATATAAATAATATAAATAATAATAAAGAGCCTCGGGTTAATAAAAACTAAGGAGATTGACTCGAGAAGGAATTTTGTTGGGAGCTCCATTGCAGAGTTCAGGCCTAATCATTAACGGAGAAGCTATGGGAACGACGGAACCTGTGACTGCATAGGATTCTACTGAAAACGAATCCGAATAATTCATTGGGTGGGATGGCGGAACGAACCGAGAAAAAATTTATTTATTCTGAGAAGTCATGGGTTGACCTAGGAATAAAACAGTAAAGAGTAAATATTCGCCCGCGAAACCTTTATTTATTGAGATTACATTACAATATTTTGGCATCATTTGATAAGGGTAAAAATAAGGATCAAGGATCGTTATAAAATAAAAAGCATTATCTATAATTTATATCTATAAATATGCATAACATAAATATTCTAGCTGTATATCCTGTATATACATCTTCCTGTATAACAAAACAAATTCAATATTAATAAATGTCTTAGTGTATTAGTTTATTAAATACATGCGTATCTGTAATATTATTGAATCCTTTCATTCGCGAGGAGCTGGATGAGAAGAAACTCTCATGTCCGGTTCTGTAGTAGAGATGGAATTAAGAAACGACCATCAACTATAACCCCAAAAGAACCAGATTTCGTAAACAACATAGAGGAAGAATGAAGGGAATATCTTGTCGGGGCAATCGTATTTGTTTCGGCAGATACGCTCTTCAGGCACTTGAACCCGCTTGGATCACAGCTAGACAAATAGAAGCGGGGCGAAGAGCAATGACACGATATGCGCGTCGTGGTGGAAAAATATGGTTACGTATATTTCCCGACAAACCTGTTACAGTAAGACCTGCGGAAACACGTATGGGTTCGGGGAAGGGATCCCCCGAATATTGGGTATCCGTTGTTAAACCAGGTCGAATACTTTATGAAATGGGCGGAGTATCAGAAGCTGTAGCCAAAGCAGCTATTTCACTAGCTGCGTCCAAAATGCCTATACGAACTCAATTTGTCAGGATAGGTATGTAGAACTAAACAGTGTATTGAGGATGAAAAAACAACGGCAAGTTTATTTATTTCTGGACAGAGAATATTTCTTTTTTCCTTCATCCTTTGCATTAAAATAACGGATTCCAATAAAATGATATGATTCAACCTCAGACCCTTTTGAATGTAGCGGATAACAGCGGAGCTCGAGAATTGATGTGTATTCGAATCATAGGAGCTGGTAATCATCGATATGCTCATATTGGTGACGTTATTGTTGCTGTAATCAAAGAAGCAGTGCCTAATATGCCACTAGAAAGATCGGAAATAATTAGAGCTGTAATTGTACGTACTTGTAAAGAACTCAAACGTGACAACGGTATGATAATACGATATGATGACAATGCTGCGGTTGTCATTGATCAAGAAGGAAATCCAAAAGGAACTCGAGTTTTTGGTGCGATCGCTCGGGAATTGAGACAGTTGAATTTTACTAAAATAGTTTCATTGGCTCCCGAGGTATTATAAATACTACTAGATGGGACTATGATATATCAGAACATCTAAAATAGATCAAATTTAGTAGATTAGTAGATTGTGTCTCACGCATATACTTTTAATAATAAATAATTTTATAATAATAAAAAAAAAAAGAAAGAAAATAAAACAAAGAAAAAAAGGAAACATGTTGATTATATCAAAATTAGGAGGCACCAATAATTATAGTTCGTCATGGGTAAGGACACTATTGCCGATATAATAACTTCTATAAGAAATGCTGACATGAATAAAAAAGGAACGGTTCGAATAGCATCTACTAATATCACCGAAAATATTGTGAAAATACTTCTACGAGAAGGTTTTATTGAAAACGTTCGGAAACATCAGGAAGGTAACAAATATTTCTTGGTTTCAACTCTGCGACATAGAAAGACTAGGAAAAGAATACACAGAACTATTTTAAAGCGTATCAGCCGACCCGGTTTACGCATTTATTCCGACTATCAACAAATTCCTAAGATTTTAGGTGGAATAGGAATTGTAATTCTTTCTACTTCCCGAGGTATAATGACAGATCGAGAAGCTCGACGAGAAAAAATTGGAGGCGAACTTTTGTTATATATATGGTGATCCTCCTCCTCTGGTATCCTAATTTTCTCTCTAACTTCCTATTTGTGAAATAGAGAGGAAAAGTGAGTTATATAACTCTTCCTCCATTAGTTGATACTTCAAGGAAGTTACCTGGAATGAAAGAACAAAAATTTATTCATGAAGGTTTAATTACTGAATCACTTCCCAACGGTATGTTTCGGGTCCGCCTAGATAATAAAGATGTAATTCTAGGTTATGTTTCGGGAAGGATCCGGCGCAGTTTTATACGGATACTACCTGGGGATAGAGTCAAAATTGAAGTAAGTTGTTATGATTCAACCAGGGGACGTATAATTTATAGACTTCGCAACAAAGATTCGAATGATTAGGTGATTTTTAAAGCATTCCTTTCATGACGATACAATTCGAAGTTAAAAAAAAAAATTCAAGAGACTTATTTTCTTCCAAGGAATAGATTAAAAATTAAGGTAAGGAATAAGAAATATGAAAATAAGGGCTTCCGTTCGTAAAATTTGTGAAAAATGTCGACTGATCCGTAGGCGCGGACGAATTATAGTGATTTGTTCCAATCCGAGACATAAACAGAGACAGGGATAATCTTTCTAAAAAAGAACTTTCTAAAGAAAAGACAAAAATAAAGGATTTCTTTTAATATGAAATGGATATTTCCGTATCTTTTCTTTCCGTATATTTCTGACTTATATTTATAAGATGATAAAATATGACAAAAGCTATACCAAGAATCGGTTCACGTAGGAATGGGCGTATTGGTTCACGTAAGAATGGACGTAGAATACCAAAAGGAATTATTCACGTTCAAGCAAGTTTCAACAATACCATTGTAACTGTTACAGATGTACGAGGTCGGGTGGTTTCCTGGGCCTCTGCTGGTACTTCCGGATTCAAAGGGACAAGAAGAGGGACACCCTATGCTGCTCAAGCGGCGGCATTAAATGCTATTCGTACAGTGGTTAATCAGGGTATGCAACGAGCAGAAGTTATGATAAAAGGTCCTGGTCTCGGAAGAGATGCAGCATTACGAGCCATTCGTAGAAGTGGTATACTATTAAGTTTCGTACGTGATGTAACACCTATGCCACATAATGGATGTCGACCCCCTAAAAAAAGACGTGTGTAGAAATAAGAAAAAAACGGATTTCAAGAGAAATAAATAATTCAATGATCTGATCAAATAATAGTATTAGTATAGTATGGTTCGAGAGGAAGTAGCAGGATCCACTCGAACACTACAGTGGAGGTGTGTTGAATCGAGAGTAGACAGTAAACGTCTTTATTATGGTCGTTTCGTTCTGTCCCCGCTTATGAAAGGTCAAGCCGATACTATAGGTATTGCCATGCGAAGGGCTTTACTTGGAGAAATAGAAGGAACATGTATCACACGTGCAAACTCTGAGAAAGTGCCGCATGAATATTCTACGATAATAGGTATTGAAGAATCGGTACATGAAATTTTACTAAATTTGAAAGAAATTGTATTGAGAAGTAATATATATGGAGTTAGAGACGCATCCATTTGCGCCAGGGGCCCTAAATACGTAACCGCTCAAGATATCATCTCACCACCTTCCGTGGAAATAGTTGACACAACACAACATATAGCTAACCTGACGGAACCAATTGATTTGTGTATTGGATTACAAATCAGGCGAGATCGTGGATATCGTACGAAACCAACAACTAACTCTCAAAATGGAAGTTATCCTATAGATGCTGTATCTATGCCTGTTCGAAATGCGAATCATAGTATTCATTCTTATGGGAATGGGAATGAAAAACAAGAGATACTTTTTCTAGAAATATGGACGAATGGAAGTTTAACTCCTAAGGAAGCACTTTATGAAGCTTCTCGTAATTTAATTGATTTATTTATTCCTTTTCTACATGCGGAGGAAGAGGACATTAATTTCAAAGAAAATAAAAACAAGTTTACTCTACCCATTTTTACCTTTCAAGATAGATTAACTAATCTAAAGAAAAACAAAAAAGAAATTCCATTGAAATGTATTTTTATTGACCAATCAGAATTACCTTCCAGGACCTATAATTGTCTCAAAAGGTCCAATATACACACATTATTGGACCTTTTGAATAAGAGTCAAGAAGATCTTATGAGAATTGAATATTTTCGCATAGAAGATGTAAAAGAGATATCGGACACTCTACAAAAGCATTTCGCAATTGATTTACCTAAGAATCAATTTTTATTTTAAATCCATGATAATTATTTCATCTTCTTTTTCTAATAAAAATAGAAAGAAAAATTTATAAAGAAAAAGAAGAAAATTTGTTTTTAATCTTTTTGGCACAATCCGTATTTTCGTGGAATGATCATAATCA